CAATTTCAATGGGCTTTTTCTTGGGGATAGAGGGACTTGAACCCTCACGATTTTTAAATTCGACGGATTTTCCTCTTACTATAAATTTCATTGTTGTCGGTATTGACATGTAAAAGGGGACTCTCTCTTTATTCTCGTCCGATTCTTTTTTCAAATGAAATTAGAATTTATAGAATTTAAACTTTTCATAGTATATTATTCTAATTTTCTAATTTATTAATTTATTTATTAATTTTTAATTTATTTATTAATTTATATAGTTTATATAGTATATAGAATAATATAATAAAAATATAGGGTTTCTATATATATCCTTATCCTATACTCATACTAATACTCATATCTTAATAGTAGAGACGAGAATAGTAATAGAAAGAAATGTTATTAATCACTTGCTATGTCAGTATGTATAAGGTCATCCTTTCTATCATTTCGATCTTTTATTTTGTTTTATTTTGATAGAAAGAAGGATTTTAACTACTAATCAAACGTAGTAAATTCCATTCGTTAGAACAGCTTCCGTTGAGTCTCTGCACCTATCCCGTTTTTCTCATTTTTTATTTTTTTATCAAAAAAAGATTTGGCTCAGGATTGCCCATTTTTAGTTCCAGGGTTTCTCTGAATTTGGAAGTTACCACTTAGCAGGTTTCCATACCAAGGCTCAATCCAATCAAGTCCGTAGCGTCTACCAATTTCGCCATATCCCCCTTTTCTTTACTTTGAGACTTTAATACCCTTAATACAAGCATCCAGTTCTAATTCCATCTACCTTTTTCATTTATCTTGGCACTGTTGAATTAATTAGGTAATGATTCCTATATCTAAAAAGTGTCTGCTGCTATTTTATTTTTATGCCCACCCTCTATTCTATATTCTATCATTTCATCTCTATTAGATGAACCCTATTCTATCATTGATGTATCCACAATTCAATAAGGATAGATAAATACCACATATATCTATGCCTTTTCTAAACCTTCCTTTTGACAGTATGATTAAAAATAGTGGAACGGCCAATATTAATTCTTCGTCCTATTGTCTATAATTTGTCTATAATTCTAGAATCCAAATTCTTATCAGTTTTAGTCATTGATTTCCATTATTCGAATAGAAATCAATAGAATATGATTTTATTTTCACTAGTTCTCTAATTTATCTATTATTATTCGTTACGTGAAATTAAGATTTCAAGTTTTTAAGTTTTAAAGTATAGTTTTCTAGTTCCACAATTAGAATAATAATTAGAATAATAATTAGAATAATACAATTCTAATGGTAATAAATGAATTCTTCATAATATTATTGAAGATTTCATTTCCAATCCGATTTTTCAGGTTTTCCTTTTTTTTTTCAGTTTTTCTTTCTTGTATTGATTTCATATTCATATATATATTCATATATTCATATATATGGAATTCTATTATATGATATATATATGGAATTCTATTTCTTTTTACTTTTTATATATTTTATATATCATTTATATCATTATCTTTTTACTTTTTATATATCATTATATATCAATATATCAAATTTATCTAGATCTAAATAGTTTTCTTTTCTATTTTAGAAATAAAAAATAGAATTTAATTAGAAATAAGAAATAGAATTTCAAATATCTAACTTTTAAAATATCTAACTAATAACCTAATAACTAAGAAATAGAATAAATTAAAAAAAAAAAAAAAAGAAGAATCGCTAGGTAATAGTTAAGATCTGAAGTTTCCTTTATTAATCTTATATACGCCCGCTTAGCTCAGAGGTTAGAGCATCGCATTTGTAATGCGATGGTCATCGGTTCGATTCCGATAGCCGGCTCTTTTTCTTTCCATGATTGAAAATCTCTACTTTCGCTTTCTCTAAATGTTGGGTTATCAATCTATTATATCATAGTAACTTGTATATCATAGTAACTTGCAGCTATAGCTATGAATAAAAAAAGTTGACTAGAACAATTAAATCTCTACAGAAGAAATTGGAAAATGTAGTCTGAACTTAAATTTCCTATATATACAAAAATCCGAATATTGATTAAATTTCTTTAATTCTGTTTTGTAGTATTTCAGTTGATTTAGTTTTGTTTTGCTGATTATTTAGTTCAGTCTGAATTACTATTTTTTTTTTTTTCAAAGTTTCAAAGTAAAAAGTAAAGTGAATTAAAAAGGAGCCTTTATATGTCCCGTTACCGCGGACCTCGTTTTAAAAAAATACGCCGGCTGGGGGCTTTACCGGGACTAACTAGTAAAAGACCCAGATCCAGAAGTGATCTTCAAACCCAATTGCGCTCTGGAAAAAAATCGCAATATCGTATTCGTTTAGAAGAGAAACAGAAATTGCGTTTTCATTATGGTCTGACAGAGCGACAATTACTTAAATATGTGCATATTGCTGGAAAAGCCAAAGGGTCAACAGGCCAGATTTTACTACAACTGCTTGAGATGCGTTTGGATAACATACTTTTTCGATTAGGTATGGCTTCGACCATTCCTGGAGCCAGACA